TTCCGTCGCCGTCTACCAAAACGACCGGAAATGTTTCAAAAAAAGTGGGCATACGCCGTACAAAAAGCTCACGTCCTTCTTTATCTCTAAAGATAGGGTGTCCTAACCACCCAACCGCTATTCCATCTCCGCTATCCATTGAGCCTGCCCTGAATAATCCTCCTTTTGCCGGATTATTGCCGATATAATCATAAAAAGCCAATTTTTCAGGAATTTTAGACCAGGCTTCTGAGAAACTTTGATTTTCTGCTAGCCCGGCGCTAACTCTTCGATATATCTCTTGCTGGAAGTAACCCTGATCCCATTGATAACGAGTGGGACCAAATAATTCGATGGGGGTAGTTGCTGAACCATACCACATAGTTCCAGCAACTACAAAAGCTGCAAAAAAGACAGCCGCGATACTACTGGAGAGTACGGTTTCAATATTTCCCATACGTAATCCTTTGTATAGACGTTGTGGCGGTCGAACGCTAAGATGGAATAGACCCGCTAATATGCCCAATGTACCTGCTGCAATATGATGAGAAGCTATTCCTCCCGGAACAAAAGGATCAAAACCTTCCACGCCCCACGACGGATTTACAGGTTGTACTTTTCCCGTTAGTCCATAAGGATCAGACACCCATATTCCAGGACCATACAGGCCTGTTACATGAAATGCACCAAAACCAAAGCAAGCCACCCCGGAAAGAAATAAATGAATTCCAAAGATCTTGGGCAAATCCAAAGAAGGTTTTCCTGTACGTTCATCAGAAAATATTTCTAGATCCCAATAGACCCAATGCCAGATAGCTGCCAAAAAGCATAAGCCAGAAAATACAATATGTGCCCCAGCTACACCTTCGTAACTCCAAACCCCGGTATTCGTTACAGTCCCTCCTGTGATACTCCAACCCCCCCACGAATTGGTTATTCCTAAACGAGTCATGAAGGGTATAACGAACATACCTTGCCTCCACATTGGATCAAGAACGGGGTCAGAAGGATCAAAAACTGCTAATTCATAGAGAGCCATCGAACCCGCCCAACCAGCAACCAGAGCTGTATGCATTATATGAACGGAAAGCAATCGGCCGGGATCATTCAATACAACGGTATGAACACGATACCAAGGCAAACCCATGGAAAATACCCCTTTATCAAAGAAAAATAAACACTACGTAACTTTATTGCATTGGAATATACTATGACTATGCTGCGGACTTCCCCTGTTCAGTGGATTATTTCCTAACAAGGGTTATTTATTCTATTGTGTTCCAAATAATGGAAGAATTCTGTTCGTAAGAACAAAGAGAAGCAGATTTATTCTATACTCGATAAGTACCAATACGCAATGGTGGATTGATACCGCTTTCTATGAGTAAATGCGTTTATCATTCGAAGGGCCTACTCGTAAAAAATTTCCTTTATTTTTTTGTCTTTCTTTCTGAATTTTTCTAATCTATGGATAAAATAAATATGATAAAGACAATATTATAAAGACAATAAAACCACATTATTACGTTTCCACATCAAAGTGAAATATAGGATTTAGTTCTTTTTTCTTTCAATTTATGCCTATTGGTGTTCCAAAAGTACCTTTCCGAAGTCCTGGAGAGGAAGATGCATCTTGGGTTGACGTATAGTGCGACTTGTCAGATATATTGGGTCATATGGGATTTCCCCGTTCTCTCCCCCGATCGAGATATCCTCTGTTTCGCCCAAGAAGTAGAAATGGAATCATCCATAAATTGGAGCGTGAAGTGCAATTAGATGCATTGTTTGGAGGAATTCATAGTACTATTATCAATTTGAATAATTTATGGTTAACTTTGATTGGACTAAAAAAATGAAGTATCCAGGCTCCGTTTAGAAAAAACCCAATTGGTAATATATCTAGGATTACTACGTGTATCCTAAATGATTCCTGTTTGTTATTTGGAAAGTCATACCAAAAAGAAATGGTGGTGAGAAGATTTGTCCTATATGTGCAAATCAAAACGGGGTGAATCTTTACCCGGAGTAGAGCATAAACCTAAAAAGATGAAAGAGACCCATTCAGGAACAAGAAAATACCATCGTGATTTGGATTGAATCTCGATGAAACAATACATCAATGAAAAGTGAATTCGATGAGTTTTTCTATTATTTTCTATTATATTATAAAGAAGAAATCAAAATTCGTCTTTATTGAAAAGTCGAAGAAAAAGCCCTTAATCTATACATTGATTCTTTTTTTTTCGCTATTTTTTTTTTGAACCGTATGCACCAAAAGATGCATGTACGGTTCCTAAGGGATACAATTTTGCCCTACTCAACCGACTTTATCGAGAAAGATTACTTTTTTTAGGCCAAGAAGTTGAAAGCGAGATCTCGAATCAACTTATCGGTCTTATGGTATATCTCAGTATCGAGGATGATACCAAAGATCTGTATTTGTTTATAAACTCTCCTGGCGGATGGGTAATACCCGGAGTCGCTATTTATGATACTATGCAATTTGTGCGACCAGAGGTCCATACAATATGCATGGGATTAGCCGCGTCAATGGGATCTTTTATCCTGGTTGGAGGAGAAATTACCAAACGTCTAGCATTCCCTCACGCTTGGCGCCAATGGGGTTAAAAAAAAAATAAAACTATGCCTTCGCCATATGAATATTAAGTAATAATAGCATGGCACTTCGAATTCGATATGAAAAAATTTTGCATTGTTTTTTTTTTAAAAGATTCGATTATGTATCGAGAGAGTAGTATGAGATAAAAGATATTTCCGATTTTCTCTTATCTATCGGAAGTCCAATTCAGCGTTACAAACTTGGTTGTTTTCACACCGAAAGCCTCTTAACAATTTTTAAGTTATAAAAAAAAGAGTGAAAAAAAAAACCAAATTGTTCCCTTTTTGGTTGGATCAAAAAGAAACTTTGGGATTGCTGAATCAAAGAAAAAAAAAAAGAATCCATTTTAAAATAGAAAAGCAACGGAGCCATCATAGTATTTTTGAACTCCTCCAAAAGGAAGGGTGGCAATTTGACCATTTACCCATCTGGGGCTGATAGATTCTATTTTTATCTGGAAATTAAGGGTCAATTTGATTGTATAAGCCGTATGCAATGCACAAAAGATGATGCCCGTACGGTTGTTCAATTCTATCTTTTTTTCCTATTATTCTTGATCTTCCTTTTCTGTTCCTTTCATCACATCAGATAGAGAAACTTTCTATCATCAGGGTAATGATCCATCAACCCGCGAGTTCTTTTTATGAGGCGCAGACGGGAGAATTTATCCTGGAAGCGGAAGAACTGCTTAAACTACGCGAAACCCTCACAAGGGTTTATGTACAAAGGACGGGCAAACCATTATGGGTTGTATCTGAAGACATGGAAAGAGACGTTTTTATGTCAGCAACAGAAGCCCAAGCTTATGGAATTGTTGATCTGGTAGCAGTTGAATGAAAAAAATGGATTTTTTGCAAATCCGTGATTTGATATTTTATCTCCGAGTTTAACTATTAAATAAAAAAATTCATAATCATCCGGTTAGGATCAATCTAAACCAGTCCATTATGTATATATTCAACATGCCAACTATTAAACAACTTATTAGAAATACAAGACAGCCCATTCGAAATGTCACGAAATCCCCCGCTCTTGGGGGATGCCCTCAGCGCCGAGGAACATGTACTAGGGTGTATGTGCGACTCGTTTAGATCATGAGCTGATACAAAAAAGCAAGAAACCGCTTCCAGTATGAATGATTAGTCCAGTGAATAGGCTCGAATGGAAGAAGGAACTCCATTTACTATCTACTTACTATCTAAAAATAAGCCACTTGATCCCTCTATTGTGTATAAAATGTATGGTTTCCACTGGTGCAAATCCAATCACCTGAATTTAAGATGAGAAACAATTCTCCATTGATAGCAAATCGTTATCCATTAAGCGGAGGAAATCTTATTGAAATTCAAAAAAAAAAACATAAAAATGAAGTTCTCACTCGGTCAAGAACGGACTACGAAGGTCAGCTACCCAGCGAAATTTCATAATTAAATACCGTTACTGTATAGGCGGGTCTTATTGTGAAAGACCTGTTACTGGATAATTCATGAGTAGAGCCAAAGAGTGTGATGCGAACTATACAAGTTACCAATAACATTGATAAAATATTAAATAAATGAAGTAAAGGCTCCGGTGTATAGAGAAGACCTCACCGTTTAAAAAGTAACCATAGAAACGAGGAAACCCACTATTTCTGCATCCATTTAATTTTAAAATACCGAAAAAATAAAAAAATCGTGGTTGGGGAGGTTATAGTAGCCAAAGCCATTGGAATTTGTATTTTATACATTGGAAAAATCCGTTTGGTTATTAATAGACCAGGACAGGTAAAAGAATAACTGAAAGAAACGAAATCAATTAGTTATTTGTCAAAATTTTATTTATTCAATGACCAGAATTAAACGCGGATATATAGCCCGGAGGCGTAGAACAAAAATTCGTTTATTTGCATCAAGTTTTCGGGGGTCTCATTCAAGACTTACTCGAACTATTACTCAACAGAAAATAAGAGCTTTGGTTTCGGCTCATCGGGATAGGGATAAGCAAAAGAGAAATTTTCGTCGTTTGTGGATCACTCGGATAAACGCAGTAGTTCGAGAAGGGAGAGTATTCTATAGTTATAGTAAATTAATACATGATCTATACAAGAAGCAGTTGCTTCTTAATCGTAAAATATTGGCCCAAATGGCTATATCAAATAGGAATTGTCTTTATATGATTTCCAACGAAATAAGAAAAAAAGTAGATTGGAAAGAATACACCGGAATAATTTAAATGGAGTTCCCCGGAGAATGAACTCCGGGAAGGTGGGGTCAAAATGACTATAAGAAAATATGCTAAAGTAGTCAAAATGAATGAACACGTTCAATAAAAAAAATCTTTTTTTTCGGCTCCTTTTTTTTCTTACGACACCATAAAAAAATCTGGATTCTCCAATTTGTCAAACAAAACACCAATCCGC